TTGGACTAAAAAAAAGGGGGGAAGAAGGCGAATCAGTAGGTTGATCCCTCACCCATAAATCCGTCCTTCCCCCGTGTTATGAAGAAAAAATTATAGGAGTGAGATCTTAATATAATTTGAAAAAAAAGCAAGATCAGTAAAGAAAGTCCACGGAAAAAAGAACATGTACTTTTATCTTTCTATTTTTAAAAGATTAAACAAAGGGATTCGCAAATAAAAGTGCTAATGCTACAACCAGCCCATAAATAGTTAAAGCTTCCATAAAAGCCAGACTAAGTAATAAAGTACCCCTTATTTTGTCCTCTGCTTCCGGTTGTCGCGCAATCCCTTCTACAGCTTGCCCTGCAGCTGTGCCTTGACCAATTCCAGGTCCAATGGAAGCAAGCCCAACAGCCAACCCAGCAGCAATAACAGACGCAGCAGAAATTAGCGGATTCATGATAAGTTTCTCCTATTCCAAATAAAATAAAGAAAAGAAATAGTTAATAATATAATCAACCAAGAAATTATGACTTTATTATTTCATTCTTCATATTTATCTTTATCTAGTCAAAGTGTAATTGAAATTACAAACTGAAATAATATAATAATATTTATTGAACTATCCAAATTACTTCGATATTTCTTTTTTCTTTTCTACCCATGTAGTTTTTTGTGAATACATACAATTTATGTTCTTATCTTAAATTCTTATAAGAAACTTTCTTTAAATTCTTCGTTCTTTATTTCATTTTTTAGTCATTCCATATTCAATTCACAATTACAACAGATGAAACGGAAGGGCTTTGTTTTTTGAATCCCCATCTAAATTGAGAGTAATAGCAGGACAAATTTAGATATATATTCATATATAACTAGTGAAGATCTAATATGACATATACATGTGTTTCTTCCATACCGTAAACTAATTAGTTGTGTCTTATATTCAATCGGATTAGATAATTATTCTTTGAAACCGACAAAAAAGAGTTGTCTTATATCGATTAGATTATATATACATCTAGTTTGACTCCCCTACCCTTTCTTTTATTATTATAGTACATACATTACACTAAATCGTATAGGTATTTTATTTATACCTTATCCTTATTGCAATTGCATCTTTCTTTTTTTGGGAGGGTCGATAATACTTTTGATTCTTTTTAATTCAAAAAATAGATTATCGTGAGCCGCACCTACTTTGTGGAGGTCTAAACTCAAAAAATACTATTTCGATAACTCGTCAATGATGCCCTTCCATGGATTCACCTATATAAGCCGCAGCTAAAGTAGCAAAAATAAGAGCTTGAATACCACTTGTAAATAATCCAAGGAACATAACAGGTATAGGAACTACTAAGGGTACTAACGAAACAAGAACAACAACTACTAATTCATCAGCTAATATATTTCCGAAAAGTCGAAAACTAAGCGATAAGGGTTTTGTGAAATCTTCTAAGATGTTAATCGGTAAAAGGATTGGAGTTGGTTGGATATATTTACCAAAATAAGCCAATCCTTTTTTTGAAATACCCGCATAGAAATATGCTACTGACGTAAGTAAAGCTAATGCAACAGTAGTATTTATATCATTAGTGGGTGCAGCTAACTCTCCATGAGGTAACTTTATAATTTTCCAAGGTAAAAGAGCCCCTGACCAATTGGAAACAAAAATAAATAGAAACAGAGTTCCAATAAATGGAACCCACGGACCATATTCTTCTCCAATCTGAGTTTTGCTCACGTCTCGAATGAATTCAAGGACATATTCAAAGAAATTTTGACCGGAAGTGGGAATAGTTTGCGGATTTCGAACAACTACAACGGTTGAAACTAATAAGATAGCAATTACAACCCAAGAGGTAATAAGTACTTGAGCATGCACTTCAAAATCCCCTATTTGCCAATAGAGATGTTGACCTACTTCCACAGCAGATATATCGTATAATCTGTTTAACGTGTTGATGGAACCTAATAGAACATTCATATTGCCCTGCCCTCTAAAATAAAAAAATATAACTTGAAAGGGAATTATTTTGATTCAACCGTTTACTTTATTTACTTTCATTTTCTATTTGGAATACCTACTCATCACATAATATTTCTGTTTTTTCTTTTTGCACAATTTTTTAATTGTATAATAATAATATAATAATCGATTCCATAAATCTATGAATCCACCCACCACACCAAGTCTAAAAATTTCTTAATCTTATTATTAATTATTAATCAAAAATTTTGTATATAGCTAGAACGACCCTCACTAATTGCAAATACTAATTTGTTAAGAATTAATCGGATTGAAGCTATAGCATCATCATTAGCTGGAATCGAAATATCTGCGAGATCGGGGTCACAATTTGTATCGATTAAACAAATTGTTGGAATTCCCAAAGTGATACATTCTCTAAGAGCCGTATATTCTTCTTGCTGATCAACGATTATTACAAGATCGGGTAACCCCGTCATATATTTTATGCCACCCAGATATGTTTCCAAATGAGATAATTGTCTCTTCAACGTAGCGGCATCTCTTTTTGGAAGAGAGGTGAGTTTACCCGTCTTTTGCTCCATTCTCAAGTCCCTGAACTTACGAAGTCTTGTTTCTGTAGTATACCAATTCGTTAACATACCGCCGAGCCATTTTTTATTAACATAATGACATCGAGCTCTTATTGCAGCCCGTTTGACTAAATCTGCTGCTTTTTTTTTTGTACCAACAATTAAGAATTGTTTTCCTCTGCTTGCTGCATCAAAAACCAAATCACAAGCTTCTGATAAAAAACGAGCAGTTTGAGTAAGATTTATAATATGAATACCCTTATGCTTTGTGGATATATAAGGTGCCATTCGAGGATTCCATTTCCTGGTATCGTGGCCAAAATGAACTCCTGCTTCCATCATCTCTTCAAAAGTTATGTTCCAATATCTTTTTGTCATTTATCCCCACATTTTTTTTTTAAATTGAAAAAAAAAAGAGACCAGGTATCCTGAAATAGAAATAAATAATTGTTCCGATGGAACCTTTTCTTTTATTGAAGATTGTCTGTTAATACATAATCAAGCCATTCATTTTTTTTCTATTTATTATATTTAATATTTATTATACTTACTTTATTAAGAAATGACTGCTTTTCATTTTAAAGGTAGGAAGCATTAAATCCTAGATTTCGAATGTATCACATAAATTCTTTGAAATGAAAAAAATCAAATAATTTTCTGTGATGGAACAAAAGATTTCTAATTTCTACTTCGAATAAATTCTTTTTTTTTTCCAAGGTAATCTTGTTCTGTTGCCCTGACCGTGAACGGTGCATTATTCTTTTGAACCCGGTACCAACGGGGATCATTCCCCCTAAAACAACATTCTCTTTAAGACCTTTCAACCAATCGATACGACCCCGAAGAGCGGCTTTTGCTAAAACTCTAGCAGTTTCTTGAAAACTCGCTTCGGATATGAAACTTTGAGTATTCAGAGATGTTTTTGTTATTCCCAATAATAAAGCTCGGTAACAAACTGCTTCTTCCAAGGCACGCCCCGTTCGTTCGGCTCGCAATAATCCAATAAGTTCGCCAGGTAAAAATACATTAGACATTCCATCTTCTGAAACCAATACTTTGGATGTTATTTGACGCACAATAATTTCTATATGTCGATTATGGATGTGTACTCCCTGGGATCGATAAACCTTTTGGATTTTATTAACTAAAGAAATACGACTTTGCGCTATAGTTAGCTCAGCACCAATCAAGAATCCCCAGGGAATGCCGAGAATTCTTGTTATACATTCGTTCCAAGCATCAATTCTTTTTTCTAGATTCATCGATATTGAATCAATCGAACGTATTTCTAATATCTGTTCCACTTTTGGAAGACCTTGTGTTATATCACCGGATCTCGATTTTTCATATATAAATGTAACTAATATATCTCCTTCATAAAGGATTTCTCCATAATGGCCATGAATGGTTGCTCCTGGAGTCGCCAAATAAGGCTTAGCCGATCTTATTATTACAGAATCCTTTTGAACAGTTAGAACTTGACCCGATTTTAGTTTTAAATGTGGTCCATTTTTCGTTTGAGCTATACATATATTTTCACAAATAAATTGTCCAAGACTAATTATTGTCAAAGTTTTTTCACAAAAATTATGATGGAGAAAGTCCCAATTCAAATGGAATGGATTTAAAACGATGTTACTGTATAGATCGGGTTTAAAAATTGTCTCGTTTTCGTCCATTAAATAATATTTAATTACTTGAAAGGTTTCCTTTAATTTGTCAAGTTGCAAATTTTTAGTTCTTGAGATCTGATTGTGAGTTATTAAACGAGAAAATGAATAAAAATTTGCAATTTGAAGGGCTATTCCTACAGGGCCTAACGAATTCTTAATTGCAATTATAGGATCCTTTTTTATCTTTATCCCATTAGGATCTTTTACGTTGTTGAAAGGTTTCATTTGAAAACAATTAGATGATGACAAAATTATCAAAGATCGGCATTCCTTATTTCTATTCAACAACATACGAATAGTTCCGTGATTTTGGCTAAGTGATTGTTGAATTTTTGTCTTGGAATTAATCGATAAAAAGGGATTGATATTGATCCGATCCGAATCCGAGATCAATCCTAAACCAGATGGGTCATTCCTTTTTCGGATATATGAAGTATGAGATTTCACTAAGTCAATTCTTAGGAAGTACTCAATCAAACCATTTGTACTTACTTCAACAAAAGAAGCGAAGGCCTCTTCAATGGAAGAACTTCTTTTGTCTTGAGCCCAATTCAAGACTAAACAAGTCCGAACTAATTGAATCCTTGTGTCGGAAATTCCCCGAATGGATTTTCCGTTTCCATAAAGAATATAATTGATAACTTTAAGTTCCAGATTATCCTTTTCCTGGAACAGATCTTGGGGAAAAAGTTTTACAAAATAGATACTGTCTGGTATTTCATATAGAATTACAGGTCTAACCAAAACAAAATACTTTTTCTTGGTAGTTGTGATCCATTGGACATAGGTCCAATTGTTCAGTTTTTTTGATTCCTTCCCTTTTTTTTTTACCGTTCTGGGTGGTATCAAGATGGCACTGGGTCGGGATATCTTATCCATCTCTCCGGGAAAATGGATATTTCCAGAAAATATTTTTAATTCCATTTTTTTTTTTTTCTTTTCCAATCGGACCAATCCTCTTACTCGACTTCTTATATTTAAAGTGATTGGTGTTCCTATTCCAACGAGACTATTATTTCGTACCATTATAGAAGAAGATTCGGGTAAAATATGCACTTCTTCGGGAATAAAAAAAAATCGATCTACTTTGATTTGATATTTTGGCTTTAATTCTTTGATTCCTCGATATTCAATTAAATCTTCTTTTTGAAAAATGGACTGAATTCCTATAGTTCTATATTTAGTAATTCCTGAACTCTGTCTTCTGTATTGAGGATCATCGAAATAAGCAAAAATACTATTTCTATGAAAAATACCATTGATAGGTATTTCAATCGAGACACCAGAAGGGGGCGTTAGTTCATTCTTTCGTTCTTGAATCGATTGGAATGGAAATGGAATAAGAAATCTATTTCTTCGCCTTTTTGCCAAAAAAGAAAAAGTATCGTGAAAAATAGCAGGATACATCAAATGACGATGATCCATACATAGGATTTGATTAAATATTGAATAATCGGTAATCCTCCTTTCTTTTGTACCAAAAGTATTGAAATTAAATAATTTATTTTTTACTTCATCATTACTTACTGAACGATTCGAAATATTTGTTTTTGTGGTAGAAAGAGAATTACTTTGAATTTGATCTTGATCCTTGCGAAGTAAAAAATGGATTGCATCAGACCTGCACGACTTTCCTGATAATATCCATAAATGACTTGTTTTTGGTAAGATATGTACATTACTATACATAAATTCGGATGCATGGTATACATCGGTACTCCAATGCATTTCCCCTTCGGAGTCAGAATAAATATGTTTTCGAACCTTTTCTTTCAAATTAAAAGTAGATGTTCCCGCGCGGATCTCAGCAATCACTTGTTCTGATTTTACATATTGATCATTTTGAACTAATAGAAAACTTTTTGGTGGAATAATCACGTTATGTATAATATCGTCACTTTCAATAGTTACATACAAGTCTATATTACATAGAAAAGCAGGATATCCATGACGTGTGCGTGTAGGGTGAACTAAATCCTCATTAAATTTTATTTTTCCATTCGAGGGGGCTCGCACATATTCTGCAGTACCCCCTGTGAATACTCCACCAGTATGAAAAGTTCTTAATGTTAGTTGAGTGCCCGGTTCTCCAATAGATTGACCAGCTATAATACCGACAGCTTCTCCCAATTCTACCAGGTCCCCATGAATTGGACTCCGGCCATAACACAATCGGCAGATCCAAGACGTATTCCTACAGGTAAAGGGGGTTCGAATAAATATTGGTTGTGTTTTAAAAGTTATGAATCGATTGATAAGTCCAATTCCAATATCTTGATTTCGAACGACAATGCATCGTGAACCTATATATATATCGTCTGCTAATACACGACCAATTAATGTTTGTATCAAAATTCTTTCTGGCATCATTCCATTTCGGGTATTCACCGAAATCCCTCGAATGGTACCGCAATCTGTTCGACGTACAACAATGTGTTGAACCACTTCAACAAGTCTACGTGTAAGATATCCAGCATCTGATGTTCGTACAGCAGTATCGACAACCCCTTTGCGGGCTCCGTAGCAAGAAATGATATATTCTGTTAAAGACAGTCCTTCGCGTAAATTGCTTTGAATAGGTAACTCAATCATTTGTCCTTGTGGATCTGACATTAATCCCCTCATTCCTACTAATTGGTGCACTTGAGATGCATTTCCTCGAGCTCCTGAAAAAGACATTATATGGACTGGATTAAGAGGGTCAGTCATCCTAAAATTAGGATTCATTTCTTGTCGCAAATATTCGCTTGTAGCATACCATATTTCAATGGATTGGCGTAATTTTTCTACCGCATGGACATTCCCATAATGGTTATGTTTTTCTAAAATCAAACTTTGTTGTTCAGCATCTTGGACTAGCCATCCTTTAGAAGGTATTGTTAAAAGATCATCAATTCCTAATGAAATAGATGTAGCAGTAGCTTGACGGAACCCTAGAGTCTTTACTTGATCCAGGATGTGTGATGTATATGCCATTCCGAAATGATCTATTAATCTGCTAATAAGTCGTTTAATGGCAGTTCCACCTATCACGTTATTGTGAAAGACTAGATTGGCCCGTTCTACCATAAGTACCTCCATATTCCACTCAGTGGCATTCGGTTCGACAATGGATTTGAGTGAATGATTGGAAAACTTCCTTTTCTTTATCTTTATTCACGTATTGAAAAGATCCTAGTTGAATCGAGAAGACCAGAATTTAAACCAGTATCAGAAATTTACCTAGGTTAGATACCAAAAGCAACCAGCTATATGATTAGATACCATATGAATAGGCCCGACAAAA